GTATTTGAAAAAAAGGTTCCATACCCATAAGGGTTCCAGGCTTCAACCCACTGCTCGAGCAACTTGCAACTATATTGACTTTTCTTGAAAGGCTTCTTTTCAAATGAAAGAATTCATTATGACTGCGGTTCCGGAAAGACAGATTAGACTTGACCCACCCGGGGCATAAGCAGGAAGAAGACTCTGTCGGATTTCAATAGACAGAGAGAGTATATCTTGAAAAGCTTCTAAGAAAGCCAGCCGAATAGAATGGGGACTTGCTTAACAGCGAAAGAAGGAAATTTCGTTAGAACGGGGGCTGCTCTCTCGCACTTCCCAATCTACGTTCAAGCACACCACTTCCAGCAACATTGGAATTCTAAAGGGGTCGCAGGCGGAACGGAAGAGACTGGCTGATTCGATCAAGTAGGGCTAACTCAATGGAATTCATAACCCTTTCAATCTTCTCCTTATTTCCTTGGTCGGGCAGCAGTGTTCTCACTTCCAGGAAGAGCCACATCTGGGAGGATGGCTGCTGAAAGCAGAATTCAATAAAAGCATGATAGCGGAATGGGTTAGCGCTATGTTCAACTGGGTAAACCCGCGCAAACAAAAACTCTTTCTGATTAGGGATGATAATCGCAATGGCGAGGGTCTGTTACCTACCATAAGTAGGGACTCACAGAAGACTGTAAACGACTTTTCGAGGAAAGACAAAAGAAAGTGTGAACCTAAGCCAAGAGCCCACTTCAGATTCATAACATCTTCCACCCTCTGAATCAAAGATTTACTCACTGCCAACAAAAACATACTCTATTTACTAGTTTAAATCGATTCACTAAGCTAGTGAAAAGCCTTATTACGCAATTCCACCAGTGTGTAATACATCCAACATTCTCAATATTAAAGGCTTTTGGCAAGCCAGAGCAAGACTTCTCTGTGGGAACCCCCCGGTAAAGGAGACCTGTCTAGTCAAAGAGGCTTCTAATAAGAAATTAGCTCATTCATTACTTATGCAATGACTTTGTTTTTCGTAGCGTCAACGTTACTTTTATATCTCCCTCGTCTAGTCGGGATTCCCTAAGAGAAAGGGATCAAATCTGTAGTTGTAGTTTCTATACGTCAATCCAATCTCGCTTCCATTCATCATCCATTCTGAGGAAAGATTCTTGAATAACAGGCTAAGAATAGTCAACTAAGTCCTTGTCCGTTATGTATGCTCCAGTAAGAAAGTCCCTTACTTCGGCTAGTAAGGATTTTCATTTTTGGCAAGCAGGCTGCTGCGCGAGTACCCTTTTTTTGACTTTTGCTGCAATAGAGGAGATTTCCATTGGACTAGTTAAAAGACTTAGATAACACACCGGGTTTACATAAGAAAAAAGTTCACGTAGAGAAAAGAGATTAGACTAGTCATTGCACTAGTAGCGTCTACGAGCCTCCCGCTTCGGTACCATCTCCTTTTTTACCAGCCGAGCTGCCCTGTCAACCCTTTGCGGCGCTTGCTTCCTAGCTAGAACTCACACAGCGCAAACATAAATGAGAACTAAGCATAGTCTGACTCCCTAGCGCACAGAGCAAGAGTAAGCTACTTCACTCGAGAAGAAGAAATACGCTAACGATCGGCTCAGATAAGGATGCCTCCTCTCTTTCCAAGCTAGCTCCGATGCAACTGCTATCGAATTAGCTCTTGGGGATATCATAGGTAAGAAGGAAGCCAATGCTGGAGGAAGTGAATCAATCATAAGAGGTTGTTAAAAAAGGTCTGTTGCTTGCCCGAGTAGGGGAAGGGATTGACCTAAGGCAAGGTTGACTTATCCCACTCTAGTGCTGGTAGGAAGCCTCCTTTCGAGTAGTCTCATAGGTCAGACCGGTTCCAACCATCCTTGCTAAGGCTCCTAGCGAAAGATCAAACTTAAGAGTAAGAAAAATCTCTTGTCTTAGACTTAGATACCAGTTGCAAGTTTAAAGACCAGCAGCGAGGGGAAGACTTTTGTAGAGAAGTTTAGACAGGTTGACTCCTTTTTTTGAGAATTCTTTATAGAAAGAAGAGAGGGAGGAGATCGAAACGAAATACTTGTATCGAACGAGCCCCTATCTCAATTACAAGTAAGGAGCTATTACCCTATGCCTATGGTCTTCGTTCCTTACACGATAGATTGAGAGCCAGATTGAGATGCCCTATCGAGGGAGTCTCCAGCTCTACATCTATCTACTATTAAGAAAGGAAGGGGATAGGGTTTGAGTTACCCAGCTCAGTAACAAACAAGGTTCGGAGAACAACCTAATTACGAAAGAAACCCTGTTGATTCGCCAAAGATCTACAAGCCTGGATTCTAGAGAAAGAGATGCTATTAAGGATACTTTAACAGAACCTTAGGACTTATCTTGAGTTGGGCATCCCTGACTCCATTCCTGACTAGAGAAGGGAATGCGGTGAATCACCAGTTTGGATCGAAGAATAGGCACCCACGAATTAGCAGCATATTTGCGGGATCTATCGAGTGGAAAACCGGGAAGACTGTCGATACACCGAAGAGCTACCAAACACGATCACCAACAAGAGAGTAGCAAGTGCTGGCTTGGGGCTCAGAGCTCCTTAAGCTTGGGTTCGCTTTCGCCTCTCTCTAAAAATTGCAGTCATGGTAAAATCTTGGTTTATTGTTTCATCAGGGACTCCCAAGCACACGAGTTTTCTACAAATCAAAATAGAAGGCTTGTTATTCAACAGTATAACATGACTTATATACTCGTGTCAACCAAGGTGTATGTGGATCTGTTCCAATTTTGTTTGAAGTTGATTGGAAAAATACGGACTTCTCTACAGAGAATTAGAATTTCGATATGATAGTGGGTTGCCCGGGATTCGAACCCGGAACTAGTCGGATGGAGTAGATAAGTTCCTTGTTAAATAAAATCAATGTTAATCTGAAATGAAATAAACAAGTAAAGATCCCTCCCCAAGCCGTGCTTGCACTTTTCATTGCACACGGCTTTCCCTATGTATACATCAGTTCCTTTCTTATAGAAATTCGAAAGACTTTTCAAAGTTGAATACTCAGTTGATTTACCCCTTATTACTATTACTATTACAATCAACATTTCAGAATAGTGCAAATTTTTGATCTCTTCATCATTTAGAAAATCTAAGAATGAATCATTGATAATTCGCCAGATCATTGATACAAAAAATATCCAAATACCAAATCCTACTTCTATATACTATACTCCCCACAAACTAGACGAAGCTCGTGGGAAGGTCAAAGAAAGAAGAGGCATCTTCCTGGCTTAGAAATAGATCAAAAATCCACCCTTCGCCCACCTCTCCCTCAGCGAGGAAATAGTAGTAGCAGCAGTCTCCCCACTAATTCAAGGTTACAGTCCCAACCAAGTCAAAGAGTCCGGTACGAACAAAGGCATTATATGAAAGCTTTCCTTAACCATTCAAGGAAGGGGTTCGACTTAGACCACTTAGTAGGACCTTCTGGCTTACAGGAGACCTTCCATCCATGGTTGATATCTTCCTAGACTTTCTGCTTATTCGGGAATGTGAGTTTTTCTTTCCCAGTCCTTTGTTGGAGGAGAGCCTACAATGTCCGAATGTTCGAAAGAAAGATGCTAATGTCACTAAGGGAATAGCTCCAACATTCCTTCTTCTAGTTCCAGAAGCTTTTATAGACCAGTCTATCTCCTCTGTGGGGAAGGCAAGGCTAGTCTATCAGAATCGGAACCTTGGCTAGGGCTATCTAGAGACTATGGCTGTCTAGAGTAGAGTCTCGGTATCGGGAAATCAATAGTATAGGTCTTCCCCGCCTCTACCGCTGGTGAGATCTCTGCTTGAACGTAATCATTCTTGTTTTGGATCGTTTTGAGGGCTGTTCTAGATGGATGCACCACAAGACCTCTCGCGGATGCTTACCTAAGCTACGGAACTCAATTGTTGGGCGCCTTAACTAAAGGAGCTAAACCGGAGGATCTCATTCCACCTTATCCTTCGCTGAATCTTTCCTTTGTCCTTCCCCTGAACTGGAGACGGAACTTTCTTATTCAACTATGGGGGTTAGCGAAGGAAAGAAAGCTCAACACGTCTTCTTTAGAAGAATTTTCCTGCATCAGTATATCAGCTGATTAGATATGAAGCTATGTAGCAAGATCCCCCATCGGGTTAAGAATCCGTCTTTTTTCTGCCTCAATTGAGACTTGTAAGAGGCCAGGCTTAGCTCCTGAAGATAGTAGGATTAACTGGGCTTAGCTTAGATAAATGCTCTTTAAACTCATTCAATATCTTTCTCGCCTTATCCTGCTAACAGCCTATGAATGTGCGCTTGTCGGAAATCATCTTCAATCTTCGATTCCTAGTGCGCTGATTCGAGAACAAGCTCACTTTCGTTCGCTTCCTGCTGCTCCTGCTAATGCTATTGCTACCTCCTCCTTTGCTCCTTCGATACGTGCCTGGTCGAAATCTTGCTTTATTTATATTCTTCCTGAAAAGGTCATACTTCTGCTCTCTTTCTTTCATCAGCTATTTTGACTATGAGAAAGCTTTTCATCAGATAGTCTTTAGTTCTTTTTGTAGGCCGGACATCTTTTTCCTAAAAAGTCCTCACATGGTCAGTGAAGGCCCAAGTATACCTATCTAAAAAAGAAATGCACGGCAGCTTTTGAAGAAAAAAGAGATGCATCTTTCTTTTCAACAAGAGGAATCACAGCTGATTAGAGTGCTACCAAGTTTCGTTTTTGGTTGCAACCCGGGAGAATGAAATTCAAAAAGTTGAGGAACGAAGTAACCTCATCCAATGGCCTCCTTCCTCTCCTTTAGAGTCGAGTCACTTCGTACCTTCCTAGCCGTCTATTTCAATCGTGCCAGTTGGAGGAAAGCCCGTCTTTTTTTGCCTACTCCTGGTGCCTAAAGGCAAAGAGCTTCTTCAATAGCCAAGTCGAGCAGTCAAGCAGCAGGTTGAAGTCTTTGACTTCACAAGTCCTACTCTCAAGCAAAAGGCTAAGAGCGCTTGTTCCACTTCTAGCTCGTTAGGGATGGGATTCCTAAGACCTCTGATGCCCTGACTCTCAGTCTCAATCAAGTAAGAAAGGGAACCCTTTTAGCTACGGCAATGGGTATAGACCTCTTCCCTCCGCTGCTTACCCAATGGACCACTTAGAATAGACCGAATCGAAGGCGGTAAGCATTCTGTAATCATTCCAAGTTTTCCAGGCTGCCCATTCTCTTTGTATGAAAAGTAGGAGTAGGAAATGTCGTAGGTAAAGCCGTCCAGTACTACATCCTCCAGCCTTCCATGTATTGCATTCGTTCGTCGGGGAATCCCTATGTTCACTCCCATCAGGGGAATTTGCCTTGATTTCGATTCTATTACGTACAAGTGGGCCAGCCAGTCCGTCTGGTAATTGATTCTGTATTCAAGGTAGGCTATTTCGTCCTAGCTTTCCAATTTATCTGTCCTAACAGCGTTCGAAGCCTAACATCCTTGCAAGCTTTGGATTCTTTCCTATCTCTGACCGGGAAAGAGGTTACCAAGCAAGTGAAACTGAAGTGAAACTGTACTCGCCTCTTCTCCTTCTTGTCCTCTTGTACTTCCGTTCTTCTTATTCTCGTATCCGGAACCGGAACAAGCTCTTCTTTAGCAGCCTCGCTTTGTTAGCTTCTTGTTAGCAGTACTAGTTTGTAGTCTTTATTGACCTGGAACACAAGCTTTACCAGCCAACCCGATCTGACCTTCGAAACTCTCTTCTCATACTCCTCGTTCGTCGTTCCAGGCGTACTCCAGTTAGCTCTTCTCTTACAGAGCCTTGTCTGTTCGATTGCTTTCCTAGTCTTCTTCCTGCTTCATTAGATAAAGCGTCTTCATTAATAGATAGAGTTGGAGTACGTAGTGAGAGTCAAGGTCAAGGTTGATTGATGAGTTCAGTGGACAGAACGATCGATGTGAGGCCTAGGTCAAGGCAGGAAGTTAAAGTGTGACTTCCCCCGTAGTTGGGGGCGGGGGTTAAGCGTCCGATTCGACAATGAACACTAAATGAAAGAGGCAAATCCATTTTCTCACCCGCCGGAGATTGATTGGAGACTTATTCAGTAGGTCCTCCTTCCCTACAGAATGGAATTCCAGGGCGTCTTGCGACGATCGCATTTGCTTTCCCTTACTCCTGAATAGTGAAAGATTGAGCCTTTTTTGTTCAACCCAAGTGTTGGAGTTCCAGAGCACACTCTACCTTTGCTTCCTCATTCTTCTGTGCCAAGAATGATCCAATTGAATCTTCTGAAGCTGATATGTAAAATCTCAAGGGCTCAGAAGAGGCTCATTTATGCTAATCAAATTAGTACTCGTGCGGAAGTATTTCCCCTATCATAGAAGGTGTGAAGCAGGCGGGGTCTTTAAAGCAAAAAAGCAAAGCAAGTTCCAGGGATGCGGGCAGAGGGGGGTTTCTCGATAGTCCAAAACTAGTGATCTAGGCTTCTCCAGCAAAGAATCGACGCATGCCGAGTAGACTACAATTTGTGGCACCATATCCTACCTATCCCGAAGGGAAGTCTCCAAAGTGGGATTGTATATTAACTCAGTCTCCGACGAAGAAGGTTCAGGCATGCTTCGACTTAGCCCTATGATCCGCTAATTCATCTCTTTTTCTGGTATTCCGCAAAGGAGGTGGATAGGGTCAGCGAAAGAAGTGGCGAGGGCAGAAGAAAGGGTTTTCAATTCGACGATTCCCGCTCCTGAAAATGGGTATTAAACAAAGGACATAGTGGGTTAGGTAAAACCTATTTTGAGAGGAAAGATCTATCAAAGCAGAAAGTCCAAAGCCAAAGGTTTTTTTCAATGCGTATGCTTTAAAAGTCAGACTTGGAATATATTATTTATCTGTACTTTATTAATGGGATAGGAATTCGTAGTGGGACGTTCTTTTCATAGATCCTTCGAGCGAGAAAGGTGCTGCGCCGGGGCCTCCTCAAGGTCATTCGGAACCACTTTAAGGCTGTTTATTGACCATAGCAACGCAATGTTCAGTGGTGGGGCAAAGCACTAGCGAGAAGCTTCCCTTGGGATTGTTTTCCCAGGCAATTTTCCTTTTTTGCGCTTATACGCTTTTCTCTGTCTTTGATGTCAAGCCCAGTCCCAGTGACCCATTGGATTGGATTTCTCCCTTGGGTGGACTCCATATGGGGATAACTTGTAACTTGTAAAGTCCAGGAATGAATGCTTATTAAGGAATCGGTAAGCTGATGTGCCATTACTGGGTTCCATCCTATGGCAATTATCGACTCGGGAATGAACGAAGTCGCTTCACTTCAAAGTAGAGGTTTGTGGTAACGGTGGACTGACAGATCAGCTCCAAGGCCTGAGTGCCTAGGTTGCAGTGGTAAGAGTCGCTGCCGATGGAGTTCCAGCTGCCAGAGTCTTCGATAAGAAAGAGGCGTCTGAGTAAACAGAAGTGAGATCTTTCTAGTTCTTGAACTAGCCTTCCCCAGCTTGAAGTCAAGTGAGGAACTCTTTCTCTTATATTATATAGGCT